GCAGTAACATTTAAATCTATTTGATTCTTTATCGGATCATAAAAACCAACTTTCCGAAGATCTCTTCCTTCTCTTCGGGACCGAACATCAATTGCAACGATTCGATAGACGGCTCAGTGGGATAGATGTAGATGAATAACCCCCCTAGAAACGTATAGGAAGTTTTCTCCTCGTACGGCTCGCGAAAAAATGATTCTAAGTTCTATTTATGTATAGAATTACATACAATCACAAATGGGTCTATAAAATGGTTAGATGAATTAGATTATGGTTTAAATCCCTCTTTTTTTTTTATTTTTACTTCCTGAAAAAAAATCATTTGTACTCATAACTCAAGTTAGATAACTCTCAAATGGCTCAAAGGAAAATTTTTACGCATTTCATTTATTGAGCGGTCTTTAAACCCCCTTTCTTTTTGTTTGTTTCGTTTCAAATCGATTTTCATTTTTATTATGGTCTAGTTATAGAAACAATGGAAAAGGTATTTTCTTGTTTTGGGATCCTTTAATCTTTGTTTTAAATCATTGGGTTTAGACATAACTTCGGTGATTCTTAATCTTTTCAAAATGGCAGCAACATACCCTTTTTGCGATTGATTTATAGTAAAAGTAAAGAATCATAGAAAAGGTTGATTCTCATGTAATACACTTTGTATGAAAAGAGTTTTTTCAATTCCAAGAATTTTTTATTAGATTAGAAACGTGAAACCCTTTCAATTTCTCTATCGAAGATATACTTACGAAGTTCTTCCAATTTATTGATTGACATTAACCCTAGATCTTTGCCCCTGAGAAATGAATCAATACTTTCGACCCGAGCTCCATCATGGACTATTTACATTACAACCCAACGAGGTTTCTAGTAAAACAGAAGAAATATAAATGATGTCGAGCCAAGAGCACCTTCATCCTTATATAAAATGGTGGATGTAAGTCCACAACGGATCATGTCTTTCAAGCCGCACGTTGCTTTCTACCACATCGTTTCAAACGAAGTTTTACCATAACATTTCTATAATTTGGAACCGGTATGGAATTGATTCAATTATGGAATCGTGAATAATCATTGGTTCATTCGGTACATAGTAATTTATCACCTTTCTTCTAGATAGATGGATAGAAATATTTCTGAAGAAGTTTTAGCACGAATTCAACATAACCCCAATTTTATCGTTATAGTATAAATGCAAGATTTTTTTAATTGTCAAAATCAATTATTAGATTCTAAAATAGAAATAAAAAAATGAATAACTTAATTATTTTTGAATATCTACAAATAACTCAAAAATATAGATTCACCAACCGCGCACACCTTTAAACTTTAAAATATAAAAGATTTCATTCATAAAGAATCATGAAAATTAATGAGTTTATAATTAACTTTCCTACTTTGATATTATTATTTGAATAAAGTTTTAGAGTACGAATCAAATTTGATCATCATAAAAAATTTCTCTATTTCTTTTGGAATTGAATCACCAATAATTCAAATTTAAAGCCAATAAACGTATCAAACAACAAATCAATAAATAAAATTTGTTGTTTATTTTTATGAAATAAATAAAAAAGACTGATGGTAGGGAAGATTTTAGTCCTTATTCTTTCGATTCTTATTTTATCAAATAGCTAAAAGAATAGTTCCTATCTATATCTATCAGATAGATTGAACGATTGTCACTCTTATAGATATTCTATGTTAGATATTGTTAGATATTGAGATTTTCATTTTCAATTTAAGAAATCACAAAATTCTTGTTTCACAACGAAAAACGACGCTCAATGAAATAGAACAATAACAATATATACATATAGACTATGCATTTCCTCATTTTATATACGGATTTTTATATTTTGTTTAACTTGATATTCAGTAATCTTTCTATAAGTCTATAAGATTGTCATAAAAGAAATAAAGGAATGAAAGTAAAGTGAATAGAATGAATGAATCCGTTTATCTCAATTTTCCCGCTCCTTCCATCGATTTCTAATTATTCATTAGAGTCAAACACGAAATACCTAAAAGTTCAAATAAACTAGATCGCGTAATTTGATTGTTTATTAATGAAATTTGGATAGACAAAGATATTGAACTTAATACTTGCCCTTGCTAATTAACTTCGATCTACTCCCCAAGAATGAAAAATCATAATAAATAAAAAAAGGGAGGGATACCCCCCTTTTTTCGGGATGCTGGCTATCTTATATAGGTACAAAGCCGAATAAGTATAGATTAAGTGCTTACTCCCTTTACTTTTTATTATTTTACCCTAACCGAGCCTTAAGAAAGAAAGAGATCCCCTTAATTAAATTCAATTATAGTACCAATAACTCCTGAAATGAAGAGATGCACAAAATGAATTTCAAAAAATAGAAAATAAGATCTAAGAAAGATAGGTTCTTTCGCACAAAATGCATATGCATCGTTGAAAATTCAATATCGGATGAACGGTTTTTCGAAGTAAATAACTTTCTTCAATACTCAATAGGAGCAAAGTAAACATATAATCAAAAACAAACCACTCGATTTTTTAATAAAAATCCTTGGATTGTGCTTTATATGCCTATCTTACTTGGATTACAAAGAAATCTCATTTAGGTGTCTCCACATGTCATTTGAACTCGATGCAGTTCGAGTTTGTCAAAAAAAAGATTTATTTAGAGAATAATCAGAAATAGGAATCACATTCTATTCCATATTAGACCTTTAAACATAAACAGAAAGTTGTTTACAAGAATCTTATTCTTATTCTAATCAAATTTAGATTTAGAATGAAATATGATCTGGGACGGAAGGATTCGAACCTCCGAATACCGGGACCAAAACCCGTTGCCTTACCACTTGGCCACGCCCCATTTAAATTTCTATTCGACACTAATAAAGAATAATACTAGTATTAGTTGATCGTCAATTCCGGTCCAAATATAGAATTTAGAGATCTTGCTAAGATTTTGATACGTATATAGTTAGTTAGTATTAGAATAAAAATATAGAATAAAATTGAATTTATTGATCATTACATATAATTCAATTAAGATATTGTATGAAAGCCGAATTTCTTCTATTCTATTTGAGAATGGGAGGGGTTTTGATTGGGTGAATTCAATGAAAAAGAAGAATTTTGTATACCTTACTTTCTTCATTTTTACTTCATATCAATAACTCAATCAAAATGCAATTATCTCCAAGAACAAAATGTCTGTTATGCTTAATATCTTTAGTTTGATCTGTATTAATTCGGCTCTTTATTCGAGTCATTTTATCTTCGCCAAATTGCCAGAGGCCTATGCTTTTTTGAATCCGATTGTAGATATTATGCCAGTCATCCCTCTGTTTTTTTTTCTCTTAGCCTTTGTTTGGCAAGCTGCTGTAAGTTTTCGCTGAGATCTTTAATATTATCCTAGAAAATTCATGATTTATTTCGAAAATTCTATCAATCAGAGTCTTCGAGAATATCTAATTTTGGGTATGAAATAAAATTTGAGTAATGAAAGACTCTTATGACAAAATAATTTTTATAAATTCAAAATTTTTCTATTTCTAGAAAGCGCTTCATTTCATGGTGTCAAAATAGGATATGTGGTATAAAAACAGACGATCTATTCCCCTCTTTCCCAAAAAATGATCTTGGAGATTGTGTAATGCTTACTCTCAAACTTTTCGTTTACACAGTAGTGATATTCTTTGTTTCTCTCTTCATCTTTGGATTCCTATCTAATGATCCAGGGCGTAATCCTGGACGTGAAGAATAAAAAAATTATTTGAAAATTTTGAAAGATAAATCAAATTCAAATAACAAAGTCATCGAGGGAGGCGGAAAGAGAGGGATTCGAACCCTCGGTACAAATAACTCGTACAACGGATTAGCAATCCGCCGCTTTCGTCCACTCAGCCATCTCTCCCAATTCAAAAAAAAATTACTATGTTACATTACACATAAAGTAAGGATTAAAAAAGGCTTTCTTTCGATCTTTTTATTATAAAATAATATATTCTAATATATAGAAGAATATAGATTTAGATGTGTATCACTTTTATCAGCAATTCCATTTAGATAAAATAAAGTAAGAGCTGAAAGGATCCAATATAAAGAAAACTAAAAAAAGACTTATTGTTTTCATTTTGATCGAAGGTCCCTTTTTCTTTTACTCCCACGGCCGGGCTGGCTAGCTCAACACCTAGCCAGGCCCCTCTTTTTGTTCCAACGAATGATAGATAAAACTATTTATCGAATTTGAAAATAGAAAGACTTGTTAGTAAATTCAAACAACTCGAAAGTCTCATTTATTATTTTATTCTTTTTTTTTACTTGAACTACTTTTTTTATATTTTTTAGAATACAAAATGGAATAGAATAAAAAAAAAAAAAAAAGAAACTCTGGACTTTTACACAACGCATTTTTATGTTATGATTTTGGTGCTTTTAGTAAACCGTCTCTATTAAAATTACTCCAAAGGACTTCTTATTTCATTTTTAATTTAGTTATATTATTTAAATCTTCTTTTCCTGCTTTAATCCCGCAAACACGAAAAATAAAGTTAACGCTCTAATTTTCATGATTCATTTAGGATCCTATTTTGATTACGCCAAATTACTCTGTTCGACAAAAGATCCATTTGTATACAACAATTAGATTGTAGCGGGTATAGTTTAGTGGTAAAAGTGTGATTCGTTCTATTAATCCCCTTAATAGTTAAGGGGTCTTTCGGTTTAATTTATATTCCGATCAAAAACTTTTTTTCTTAAAAGGATTAAATCCTTTACCTCTCAATGACTGATTCGAGGAAAAATAGAAATTCTCGTGATTTGTATCCAAAGGTCAATTCGAAATTGAAAAATTGAATTATAAAATTGCGAAACATAATTTGTGAATTGGATTAATACTTCCAATTAAATAATTATGAATAAAGGATCCATGGATGAAGATAGAAAAGTAGATTTCTAACCGTAACTAAATCTTCAATTTTGAATTGGTAGAGAAGAAATTGAAGCAAAAGAGCTA